TCGGAAAAATAGTTGAACCAATTCCGGGAATTCCGTATTCAAGTCAATGATGCATTACATTAATTATATTCATAAAATTTTTTATAAAATAATAAAAATCTAAAAATATTTAATTCTATTTTTTTATTATTTCTTATTAATTTAATAAAAAAATAAAGTAAAAGCGGGTAGCGGGAATCGAACCCGCATCGTTAGCTTGGAAGGCTAGGGGTTATAGTCGACGTTGATTCATCATTTTTAACGTCTCTAATTCAAAACTGAACGTGAAACTTTGGTTTCATTCGGCTCCTTTATGGAAGATGTATAAATTCCTATATTAAGACATGAACGAAAAAAAAAAAATTCCACCCATAACATCTATGTCAGCTTTTCTGTCTGAATGTATTCAGAACAACCCGCTTTCTAGACGATCCCTATAGAAAAGAGGGGGATTCTATTATAACAACCTTTCTAGTTACTTCGTTCTCTATTTCTATGTGAGAGAATCCTTAGGAAAAGCATTTTGTTTCTACCGAGCTAAAACAATTTGTCGATGTCTCTAGTAAACCAAAGTCATTGTTTAATAGCCATTTTGCTTCAATTTCCGTAATACAAATTCCAAATTAAAGATTTAGTTACGATTCGAAAGCCACTTTCTATCTTTATCCATGGATCCTTTACTCATACTTATTCAATTAGAAGTATTGATCTAATAAAAAAAAAAAATTATGTTTCGTAATCTCATAATCCAATTTTTCAATTTTTAATTGATTCTTGGATACAAATCACGAGAATGTATATTCTTCCTCGAATTTTTCATTGAGAGGTAAAGGATTAAATCCTTTTAAGAAATAAAGTTTTTGGTCGGAATGAAATATTAATCAAACCGAAAGACCCCTTAACTATATAAAGGATTATAGAACGAATCACACTTTTACCACTAAACTATACCCGCTACAATCCGATTATTGTATATAAATGAACCTTTTGTCGAACAAGAAAATGGGTCGTAATAAAAAGTTAAAAGAGTAAAAAGAAAGGATAGGATCATAAAATAATCATGAAAATTAGAGCGTTTACGTGTTGTATCAGAGAACCCAATGAGATTCGGAAAAGAGAATTCATTAAATTTCAATAACTAAAACTAAATAACAAGTGTTTTTTTGCCGGAGGTTTTTGACCTAGACGTCTCGACAAAACTACTTAAGCCATAACATACATGAAAATGTATTGTGCAAGAATCCACAGCTCCCTTTTTGTTATTTATTTACTTTACTAAAATAAAAGGAATGAAGAAAATAAATATAAAAAATTAAGATAAGAAACGACACTTTGATTCGATATCATTTGATTCTATATCATAGAAATCAAAAGAGTTTTTATTTTTCCAATCGTAATAACAAGCAAGTATTTTAGTTTTCAAATAAAAAAAAATTTATTTATGATTCGTTGGAACAATAAATGGCGGGCCCGGCCTGGTCAGTACTTAGCCGGGCCGTGGAACTAAAAAGCACTCTCGGATGAAAAAAAAAATATTATGAAGGGCTCTTTCAATCCTTATTTTTTATAATGTAACATAGTATTATCCTTTTTCAATTGGGAGGAGAGATGGCTGAGTGGACTAAAGCGTCGGATTGCTAATCCGTTGTACGAGTTTTTCGTACCGAGGGTTCGAATCCCTCTCTTTCCGTTTTTGTTGATGACTTGGTATTTTCTTTCGAATTTTTCGCGAGCTCTTTTTATTTTTAATAGTTAAAAATGTGTAATAGATAAAATCCTACTAAGAACATTTTAAAATCAAGCAAGGAAAACAAAAACCTTATCTTTTATTCTTCACGTCCAGGATTACGTCCTGGATCATTAGACAGGAATCCGAAAATAAAGAGAGAAACAAAGAATATTACTACCGTGTAAACAAATAGTTTGAGAGTAAGCATTACATAATCTCCAAGATTTTTTTTTAGTAAAAAAGAGAATAGATTCTCCGTTTTTATACCGCATACCCTACTATTTTGATTTTTTATTTTGACACCAAGAAATAAAGTGGGGTGATCCAGATTTTTCGCGGTTGTACAAGAATTTCAATATTTGAATTGAGGGTGTAAGACTTATCTGATCTTATCAATTCTTTTCTTTGAATTTTTTTTTTTTTTCAATAAATCATGAATTTGTCTAGACATTATTAAATTAAAGATATCATCGAAAACTTACAGCAGCTTGCCAAACAAAGGCTAAGAGAAAAAAAAACAGGGGTATTACTGGCATAACATCTACGATTGGATTTAAAAAAGCGTAGGCCTCGGGCAATTTGGCGACGAAAAAACTACTTGAATAAAGAGCAGAATTAAGACAGATACAGATCAAACTAAATATATTAAGCATAACAAACATTTTGTTCTTGAGGATAATTGTATTTTATTTATTTTGATTGAGTTATTAATAAATTGAGTTTTTTATTATTTTATTATTATAAATATGTTATTATTCATAGAAAAGAAAAATGAATAAAAAGAAAATAAGATAGACCAAAAAACTTTCTTTGATTTGAACTCACCCAATCAAAAATCCTTCAATTCTCAAATCAAAAGAGAATAGAATAAACCATACTTTCATACAATATCTTAATTGAATTATATGTAATGATCAATAAATTCTGTTTAATTCTACGTCTACATGTATAAAAATTCTAGTAATCTATTTTATAGATAATAGATATTTAGACTTGAGTTGACGAACAACCAGTACCAATATTAGTATTTATTAGTGTCGACTAGAAATGGGGCGTGGCCAAGTGGTAAGGCAACGGGTTTTGGTCCCGCTATTCGGAGGTTCGAATCCTTCCGTCCCAGAACATACCTGACCCACGATCATTTTATTAATCTATAATTTTATTAATCTATAATAAAAAATAAAATATATATCTATATCATAATCTATATCATAATAAAATATATCAAAATAAAGATTGTCTTTTCGACCAGTCTTCCGTTTAAGAGTATAATATTGTTATAGAATGTGATTCTTATTTCTTTTTTTTTTTTTTATCATATCTTTTTCACAAATTTAATCGAGTTCAAATAATACGCATATGAAACGAAATTTTGAAAATATTACTGAATTTTACAATATGAAATATGAAAAAATAACAACCTAAATCTTCAATCTTTCCTTACATCAGTCTTTTTTTTTTTATTAATCATTGATGGTTTAATCCAATATGGATTTATCTTTCTCTTAATGATGATAAAAAGCGAATGGTACTTACTGTAAAACCTTATGCAAATAATGATATAGGGTAGGAAACTATTCAATCAATTAAATCTTTTTAATGATTTCTTATGAGTTCTTGGTACTCTAAGAAGTGTGAAATTGTTGAATTTATCCTATCACGTTACTTGAAGATAGAGATTCCAAATAATTTGTTTATTCGTGTTTATTTATTCATGTTATGTTAGTTATAATTAAAAAAAAAATTATAAACAATGGGGTGAAATTGATTGAATTCTTGTTGAGACTTCGTCATACATTATCCATTCTTCATATAGAAGAAAAAAGTATAGATTATTAGACCGAACCGATGATTATTCACGATTCCATAATTGAATCAATTACATACTGGTTCCAAACTGAAGGAATGTTATGGTAAAACTTCGTTTAAAACGATGTGGCAGAAAGCAACGTGCGACTTGAAGGACATGATCAGCTGTGGATTCTTACATCCACCACTTTTTTATATTATATAGGAACGAAAGTGCTCTTGGCTCGACATCATTATTTGTTCTGTTCCACTGGAACCCTCATTTTTGAGAGTGTTGCCATGTAAATAGTACATGATGGAGCTCGAGTAGAACGTATTGATTAATTTCTCAAGGGCAAGAATCTAAGGTTAGTATCGATCAATAAATTGGAACAACTTCGTAAGTATATTTTAGATATATAAATCTAAAGGATCCAATTCGATAAAATTTAAAAGTTTATTTTGTTGGAATTGGTAAAACTCTTTTGATCAAATCAAAAGTAAAGTGTATTACGTAGGAATCAACCATTCATATGATTCTTTGATAGAAAGAAATCACAAAAAATGGTATGTTGCTGCCGTTTTGAAACGATTTAAAGATCACCGAAGTAATGTCTAAACCTAATGATTCAAGGCAAAGATAAAGATCCTGGAACAAGGAAATACCGTTTTCAATTGTCTCAACAACCAGATCATATTTAAGAATCAAAATAGATTCTAAAGGAGACAGACAAAAAGGGTTAGAGACCACTCAATAAATTTAATACCTAAAAGGTTTCTTTTGAGTTATTTGAGAGTTATTCAACTTGAGTTATGAGGATACAAATAATTTTTTTTTTGGGGGGGGGGGGAAGACTAAGAAAAAGTATTTAAACTAAAATCAATAATATAATGAATTTGATGATTTTATGGATCTATTTGATATTATGATTCTATACATAGACATAATTTAGAATTTTCTCGAGCCGTACGAGGAGAAAACTTCTTATACGTTTCTAGGGGAGGGGAGTATTGTTCATCTATCCCAATGAGCCATTTATCGAATCGTTGCACTTGATGTTCGATCCCGACGAGAGGGAAGAGATCTTCGTAAAGTGGGTTTTTATGACCCGATAAAGAATCAAATCTATTTAAATGTTCCTGCTATTCTATATTTCCTTGAAAAAGGTGCTCAACCTACAGGAACTGTTCATGATATTTCAAAAAGGGCGGGGGTTTTTACGGAACTTCGCCCTAATCAACAAATAAAATTCAATTAATGAAATAAAAAAAATGTGGATGATTTGTATATAGCCTTGTATAACCTTTTTGTTTCTTTGCTATTTCCTCTTTTGTTCTATTTATATCATACTAAATTTATTATTGATACTAAATTTATTATTGTTACTATAAAAATATAAAAAAGTGTCTTTTATAACGACAAAAATCTATTTATATTTTATTGATATAAATTGTATTGATATATATAAAATAGATAGAAAAAGATTAAGTGAATAAATAAATG